ATGGGAACGACGAAACCTGTGACTGCATAGGATTCGTTTTCAATAGAATCCTAATAATTCATTGGGTGGGATGGCGGAACGAACCAAGAAAAAATTGATTTATTCTGAGAGGTGTCATGAATTGACCCTACGAATGAAAGAGTCAATATTCGCCCGCGAAACCTTTATTTATTGGATTACAATTTTTGGCGCGATTCGATAGAGGTAAAAATAAGGATTCATTATATTATACGTTATATTCTAAAAAAAGAAGCATTTTTTATATTTTCTATATCTAATAATATACACGTCCAGCTGTATATTTTGTATATACATCTTTCTTTGTAACAAATTAAATATGTAACAATTAAATATCAATAAATGCCATTCATTACTTATATATACTTATATTATTAACTCAACTTATATATACTTATATTATTAACTCATAATTACTTATATTATATTATTATTTATTATTATTATTTATTATAATAAATAATAATAAATATTATTATTATAATAATACATGTGTATCTGTAATATTATTGAATCGTTTCATTCGCGAGGAGCTGGATGAGAAGAAACTCTCATGTCCGGTTCTGCAATAGAGATGGAATTAAGAAACAACCATCAACTATAACCCCAAAAGAACCAGATTTCGTAAACAACATAGAGGAAGAATGAAGGGAATATCTTGTCGAGGCAATCATATTTGTTTCGGCGGATACGCTCTTCAGGCACTTGAACCCGCTTGGATCACAGCTAGACAGATAGAAGCGGGGCGGAGAGCAATGACACGATATGCACGTCGTGGTGGAAAAATATGGGTACGTATATTTCCCGACAAACCTGTTACAGTAAGACCTACCGAAACACGTATGGGTTCGGGAAAGGGATCCCCCGAATATTGGGTATCTGTTGTTAAACCGGGTCGAATACTTTATGAAATGGGCGGAGTATCAGAAACTGTAGCCAGAGCAGCTATTTCAATAGCTGCGTGCAAAATGCCTATACGAACTCAATTTGTTATTTCACGATAGGGATGTAGAACTAAACAAAAGGGATATTGAGGATGAAAAAGCAACCGCAGGTTTATTTTTTTCTGGACGGACAATATTTCTTTTTTTCCTTCATCCTTTGCATTGAAATAACAGATTCAAATAAAAAATATATGATTCAACCTCAGACCCTTTTGAATGTAGCGGATAACAGCGGAGCTCGAGAATTGATGTGTATTCGAATCATAGGAGCTGGTAATCACCGATATGCTCATATTGGTGACGTTATTGTTGCTGTAATCAAAGAAGCAGTGCCAAATATGCCTCTAGAAAGATCAGAAGTCATTAGAGCTGTAATTGTACGTACATGTAAAGAACTCAAACGTGACAACGGTATGATAATACGATATGATGACAATGCAGCGGTCGTCATTGATCAAGAAGGAAATCCAAAAGGAACTCGAGTTTTTGGTGCGATCGCTCGGGAATTGAGACAGTTGAATTTTACTAAAATAGTTTCATTAGCTCCCGAGGTATTATAAATACTAGTAGATGACACTATGATATAGTAGGCTATCTGAAATAGATCAAATTAATAGATTGTGTCTCACGCATATACTTTTTAAAATTTCATAATTCAAAAAAAAAAAAACAAAGAAAAAAGAAAAAAGGAAACATGTTGATTATATCAAAATTAGGAGGCACAAAAAATTATAGTCCGTTATGGGTAGGGACACTATTGCCGATATAATAACTTCTATAAGAAATGCTGACATGAATAAAAAAGGAACGGTTCGAATAGCATCTACTAATATCACCGAAAACATTGTTAAAATACTTCTACGAGAAGGTTTTATTGAAAATGTTCGGAAACATCAGGAAAATAACAAATATTTCTTGGTTTCAACCCTGCGACATAGAAAGACTAGGAAAGGAATATATAGAACCGTTTTAAAGTGTATCAGCCGACCCGGTTTACGAATTTATTCCAACTATCAACGAATTCCTAAGATTTTAGGTGGAATGGGAATTGTAATTCTTTCTACTTCTCGAGGTATAATGACAGATCGAGAAGCTCGACTAGAAAGAATTGGAGGAGAAATTTTGTGTTATATATGGTGATCCTCCTCCTCTGGTATCCTAATTTTATCTCTAACTTCCCATTTGTGAAATAGAGAGGAAAAGTGAGTTATATACCTCTTCCTTCATTAGTTGATACTTCAAGGGGGTTACCTGGAATGAAAGAACAAAAATTGATTCATGAAGGTTTAATTACTGAATCACTTCCCAACGGTATGTTCCGGGTCCGTTTAGATAATGAAGATCTAATTCTAGGTTATGCTTCAGGGAGGATCCGGCGCAGTTTTATACGGATACTACCAGGAGATAGAGTCAAAATTGAAGTAAGTCGTTATGATTCAACCAGAGGACGTATAATTTATAGACTTCGCAACAAAGATTCGAACGATTAGGTGATTTTTTAAACATTCCTTTCATGGGGACACAATTCGAAGTTCAAA